TGTAATTCCATCGATTACTCGCCTATCAAAAAAATGAGTTAGTTCGGCCAATCCTCTTATACCTTTTGTTAAGGATAGTGAATAAAACGTATCTATGTAACCACGATTATATGACCAATCGTATATAAAATAGATTATTTTATCCAAGAAAATTCTTTTAGGACCCCTTTTCGCAAACGAATTTAGTAAGTTTAAATTTTGTAAAGATGAATAAAAAGGCTTATATAAAAGGAATGCTGTAAATATTCCGAAAGAAGCTATACTCACTGAAAAAGTTGCATTTGTTAAAAATTGATACCAATCCTCAAAATCATTTGAATTTTGATGTAAAAGATTTATAGATGGAGTTAATAATTTGGATAATATATCCAAATGTATTCCTTCTTGATTAAAAGGAATTGCTATAGCTCCAACAAATAAAGTAAATAGAACCAATATAAGCATAGGAAATAGCATAGTATTATCCGATTCATGAGGATAAGAAAAAGCCTTCTTGTAGCCAAAATTCGTAATAGTAATAAGAGCTACTTTTTTTACATTACCACCAATTCTATATGGCTTCTCATTATTATTCATTGTTAATAAAGGAAATAAACGAAAATTTCTGTTAATCATTTTTTGCTCTTCTTTACCCCATAGTTTTATTGAATAGAAAGAGCTACTTTTTTTGCCACTATAATTTTGAAAATGAATATTTAAATGTCCTTCAAAAGTAAGTAAATAGATCCGAAACATATAAAATGCTGTTAATCCGGCGGTGGACCAAGCTATTATTGCAAAAATCGGTGAATACAACCAACTGTCACTAAGAATTTCATCTTTGGACCAAAAACAAGCAAGGGGTGGAATACCACAAAGAGAAAGTGTACCCACTAAAAAAGCAATTTGTGTAATTGGCACATGCTTTCTTAAACCGCCCATAAAAACCATATTCTGGCTTTTATCTGGAGAATATCCAACAATAGCTTCCATGGAATGAATAATTGATCCGGATCCTAAAAACAACAATGCCTTCGAATAAGCATGAGTAATCAAATGAAATAAAGCGGCTCGATAAGATCCCATACCTAGAGCTAACATCATATAACCCAGTTGGGACATTGTAGAATAGGCTAAACCCCTCTTAATATCTTTTTGAGCAAGAGCTAAAGTAGCCCCTAATAATACCGTTATTATACCTATCAAAGATATTAGATTCATTATGTAAGGTATAACTATGAAAAGAGGAAGAAGGCGGGCTACAAGAAAAATTCCCGCTGCTACCATAGTGGCAGCATGTATAAGAGCCGAAATAGGAGTAGGCCCCTCCATGGCATCAGGTAACCATACATGAAGAGGAAATTGCGCAGATTTAGCAACTGCGCCGGCAAATAATAAAGAGGCACATAAAGTAACAAATAAAAAATGAACCTCATTATTATAAATCAAGTTATTAAATATTTCGAACAAATCTTGAAATTCGAAACTTCCCGTTATCCAATAAAAACCTAAGATTCCTAATAATAAACCAAAATCGCCTATCCGATTAGTTACAAACGCTTTTTGACAAGCGTTTGCCACAGCGGGTCGTGTGAACCAAAACCCTATTAATAGATAAGAACACATTCCAACTAATTCCCAAAAAATATAAATTTGTATCAAATTCGAACTAGTAACTAATCCCAACATTGAAGTATTGAACAAACTCATATAAGCAAAAAATCTCAAATATCCTTGATCATGAGACATATAATTGTCACTATAAATAAGAACAAAAATCCCAACAGTAGTGATTAATATTGACATAATAGAGGTAAGTGAATCAATAAAGTAGCCAAACTCGAAAGAAAAATCATTATTGATGGTCCAAGACCATACATATTGATAGATAGAACTTCTATTTATTTGCTGAATAGACAGATCGACCGAAAAAATCATAACTATACTTAACAATAAAATATTGGGAAAAGCCCACATACGACGAAGATTTTTTGTTGCCATCGGAAAAAGTAGGAGTCCCATTCCTATTAAAAAAGGAATGGGAAGTGGCACAAAAGGTATGATCCATGAATATTGATATGTATGCTCCATAAAAACTTTTTTTCTTATTCTTTCTTAATTAATCGTTTCTGATTCACCGGCTCTTATCTCTTTTGATTGAAAGGGGGCAATAAAAAAATCAAGATATTACAAAGTTAACTGGAATTTTCTATTCTTAATTTTTTAATCTTTCTCAAATATTTCAAAAATATTCTAATTTCGAAGTTAGAAGTAATCAAAAGATATCACCGAGTTACTAATGAAAAAAAAAAGAATTCTTTTTTTTAGTAATATTTTTCTGAAAATATCAATTATTATTTATTATTACGTATTCCAATAATTTATATACATCGATCAAGAATACAAAGAATTCCACCACAAAAAGTACTTGATTTTGATATGAATCATAGGATGTCCTAGAACTTGACTTAATAAAAGAAAAACGAATTATTTGAGTTTGTTTATTCGAACTTATTAACTAGTTCATTTTCATTGCGGAACTGATCGATTGTCTTCCATTACAATAAATTCATTTTTTCTTGTAGAAAAGACTATCCGATATTTTCTTTACATTTCCATATAATTAAAGGAAAAAATGACTATTAAGAAAATATTCTTTTTTTTTTTCAAAATTATGTATCCTTTAACAGATTAACTACGAGTCTCATTCGAATTTGATTGAAAATGAAAATTGGGCATACTCTCTCTTCGAGCTTGACCAATTACCAATTAATAGAAAATAGAAAAAAAAAAAATTCAAGTTTGCTTTTTTATTAGGTAGATAAAATGGTTTTTTTACACCTTTTGTTTTGATATATTTTTCATGTATAAATGGAGATGTATAAATTAGAAATGTAGACGACAAAAAAAAATAGGCAGAGATAGAAAAGACTTTTTTTTTTACGTTTTTTTGATTTCATCAATTTGATTCATATGTCGTAATAGATCCTAATCTATCCTATAGATTTGTATAGTAGTATACATATAATTATAATATAGAAAATCTATAGGAATAGATAAATAATGACATAAAGAGACCGATCGTTTTGTTTGAAAAATAGATGTCTTTGACTTTTTTTTTTACGTTTTTTTGATTTCATCAATTTGATTCATATGTCGTAATAGATCCTAATCTATCCTATAGATTTGTATAGTAGTATACATATAATTATAATATAGAAAATCTATAGGAATAGATAAATAATGACATAAAGAGACCGATCGTTTTGTTTGAAAAATAGATGTCTTTGACATCCAACTATATCACTGAATAACCTTTTTTTTGAATGGCAGTTCCAAAAAAACGTACTTCTACATCAAAAAAGCGTATTCGAAAAAATGTTTGGAAAAAAAAAGGATATTGGGCGGCATTGAAAGCTTTTTCATTAGCGAAATCTCTTTCTACGGGTAATTCAAAAAGTTTTTTTGTACGACAAATAAATTTGGAGTAATCTGAATTGGTTTAACTCGAATAAGATACAAAGGTTTTCTTTTTTGAATTTTTGAATATTTTTTTCATTTCCGGGGTGGGGATTCTTATTTTCCCCATCGCCCATTTGTTATGTTAGTGTCATTGTTATAATAATTTGTTATTTTTATAATATTCAATTTATAATATTAAATAATTAAATAATATAATAATAATTTTGATATTTATACTATAGCTATAGCGGAGCACATATATATATAAGAGCTTTAACTGGGTTGTCGAAACTAATCCATTAAGTTTCAAATTCAGTTTAAATTTTGTAACTTTATGAATCATTATTTCTCTGAATTACTATATATCCTTCCCTTGCTTTCAACCCAATTGAGAAAAACCCCTTTCTAATTTAGGGGATCTACAAATAATGTATCAATTTTAAGTGATCTCTAAAAATCATATTTTTTCATTCATTTATTCATTCAATTGATAAGCATTTTTTTTATAGAAGTTGAAATTCAAAATACTTTTTTGAAGTATGGAACAATTATGACAAGAATCGAAATGACTTTTTATACAGCGTAAAGTGTTCAACCCGATATCTAGTTGGTTTGATAAATCCTTAAAATGCAAAATCCTAACGATTAATACAAAAGCTAAACCCCTTTCTAATTTAGGGGATCTACAAATAATGTATCAATTTTAAGTGATCTCTAAAAATCATATTTTTTCATTCATTTATTCATTCAATTGATAAGCATTTTTTTTATAGATTAATAAAAATCATAAATCATATAAAAGAATGAGAAATGAATCATTAAAAAATGAAAATGATAATAATAAAGAACCCTTTTTTTGTTGAATTTTATCTATGAATTGAAGTTACAACTAGTTAGTTTAGTTACAATAGAGGAATTCTCTTTTAGGAAAAGACAAACTAAAAAATCTCTGTTGACGAACTAATTAAATAAAAGGATAATTAAATAAATTAAATAAAACGATAAATAATAAAGATTCTTTTTGAACCTTCAAATTGCTATTTAAACGAGTTTTTATTCATCAATTAAAATTAAATGCTTCCTAAGAAATTTGACATTTTACATTGAATTGACCCCTTCACCTTCAATCTCGACGATTGAATAAAAAACGGGTTATTATGATTTCGAGCAAGCCGCTATGGTGAAATCGGTAGACACGCTGCTCTTAGGAAGCAGTGCTAGAGCATCTCGGTTCGAGTCCGAGTGGCGGCATAGTATCTTCTAAAAGAGATAGAATAAGTCCTATAATGAATTTAATTCCTGATTTCCATTCCATAAAATCTAGAAACCCTCGCTTTTTTCATAATTTTTATGATTTTTTCAACTTTAGAGCATATATTAACTCATATATCTTTTTCAGTCGTTTCAATTGTAATTACAATTCATTTTTTAACTTTATTCTTATTAGTAGATGAAGTCGTCGGACTATACGATTCATCAGAAAAGGGCATGATAGTTACCTTTTTCTGTATAACAGGATTATTAGTCACTCGTTGGATTTATTCAGGACATTTCCCATT